TCCTGGAGTAGCCAAATAGGGCTTAGCTGATCTTATTACTAAAGAGTTAATATGAACAATTAGAACCTGACCAGATTTTAGGTGTGGTCCGTATTTAGATATACATACATTTTCACAAATAAACTGTCCAAGGTTTATTATTGCCGATGTTTCTTCACAATAATCGTGATGGACAAAATACCAATTCAAATTGAATGGATTCAAAATTATGTTACTGCATGAATCGGGATTATAAATTCTCCCATTTTCGTCCATGAAATAATATTTAAGTACTTGGAAAGTGTGTTTTAAATTGTCAAGTAGCAAATATTTATTTACCAAGATCTGATTATGAGTTATTAAATGGTAAAATGAGTAAAAATTCGTAATTTTAGGGACAATCCCTAAAGGACCCAACGAATTCCTAATTGGAAGTAGGGAATCCCTTTTAATTGATTCTTTTGTCACATTGTTATTTTTCAAACCGTTGAATGGACCCATTCGCGAACAATTAGATGATGACAAAATTATCAAAGATTGGCATTCCTTATTTCTATTCAACAACGTACGAATAGTTCCTTTATGTTGGGTAAGTGATTGTTGAATTCTTGCCTTGGAATAAAAAGGATTGAGATTGGTGCGATCTGATCCATTAGCGGGGATCAATCCTGACCCTGCCGAATCATTCCGTTTCCCGGTATACGAAATAAGGGACTTCACTAAGTCCATTCTTATGAAATCTCGAATTAGATCATTTAACCTTACTTGAACAAAGGAAGCATGAACTTCTTCTCTAGAAGAACCATTTTTGTCTTGGTCCCAATTCAATACTAAACAAGTTCGAACTAATTGAATACTTGTGTGAGAAATTCCTCGAATTGGTTTACCATTTCCATAAAGGATATAATTGACAACTCGCAGTTGCACATTATCCCTTTCCTGCAACAGATCCTCGGGGAAAAGCGTTGCTAAATTTATCCCGTCCGCTATTTCATATGTGATTACGGGTCGAACCAAAACAAAATACTTTTTCTTGGTAGGTGTGATCCGTTGGACATAGATCCAATTTTTCAATTTTTTGGATTCTTTAGAATTTTTTTTTCCCGTTCCTGGTGGTATCAAGATGCCGCTGTGCCAGGATATCTTATCCGTCTCTCCAGGAAAATGGATATCCCCAGAAAATATTTTCAGTTCAACCCTTTTTTTTTTTCTTTCCACTCGAACTAATCCGCCCACTCGGCTTTTTATATTTAAAGTTATTTGTGTATCTACTCCAATGATACTATTGTTCCGTACCATTATGGAAGAAGATCCGGGTAAGATATGCACCTCCTCGGGAATGAAAAAAAATCGATCGATTTTCAGTTGGTCTTTTGACCTAAATTCTTTTGTTCCTCGATACTCAATCAAATCCTCTTTTTTGACGATTGAATCCACCTCTATAGTGCCATATTTAGTAATTCCCGAACTGTTTCTTCTGTATCGGGGATCATCGAAATAAGCAAGAATACTATTTATACGGAAAATACCATTTATGGGTATTTCAATCGAGATACCTGAACAGGGTATTAGTTCTTTCTCTCGTTCTTGATTAGGTTGGAATGGAATGATGAATCTATTTCTTCGCCTCTTTGCCACTAAATCAGAATTCTCGTGGAGAATGGCAGGATATGTGAAATTACAATGACCTTTGCATATGATTCGATCAGGTCCTGAATAATCCAGAATCCTCTTCGCCTTTTTACCAGAAGGATCCGAACGAAACAATTTATGTCTCACTTGATCATTAGTCACTGAGAGGTTAGAAATATATCTTCGTTCGAGAGAAAAAGAATTAACATTCATTTGATCTTGATCCTTGTGGAGCGAAAAAGGAACTATACTGGATCTGTACGGATCTCCTGATAATATCCATAAATGACTTGTTTTTGGTAGGAGATGAACATTACCATATGTATATTCGGGTGCATGGTACACATTAGTACTCCAGTGCATTTCTCCCTCTGAGTCAGAATAAATATGTTTTCGAACCCTCTCTTTAAAATTCAAGTTGGATGTTCCCGCGCGAATCTCAGCAATCACTTGTTCTGATTCTACATATTGATCATTTTGAACTAAAAGAAAACTTTTTGGTGGAATATTCACATTATGGAGAATATCCTGACTTTCAACAATTACATATAGGTCTATATAACATAGAAAAGCAGGATGTCCGTGACGTGTACGTGTGGGATGAACCAAATCCTCATTGAATTTTATTTTTCCATTAGAAGGAGCGCGTACATGTTTTGCAGTCCCGCCTGTGAATACTCCACCGGTATGAAAAGTTCTTAATGTTAGTTGAGTACCCGGTTCTCCAATGGATTGACCTGCAATAATACCTACTGCTTCTCCCAATTCGACCAGGTCGCCATGAGTGGGACTCCGACCATAACATAATCGACAGATCCAAGATGTACTCCTGCAAGTAAAGGGGGTTCGAAGAGATATTGGTTGTGCTCGAAAGGTTCTGAATCGATTG